ATTTTAGGTGCGGTGCGCTTTTGGATATATATATATTTTCACAAATAAACTGCCCAAGACTCATTATTGTAGATGTTTCTTGACAATACTTGGGATGGAGAAAATACCAATTCAAATTGAAAATAATGTTACTGCATGGATCGGGGTTATAAATTTTCTCCTTTTCATCGATTAAATAATATTTCAATTTAATTACTTGAAAGGTCTGTTTTAAATTATCAAGTTGCAAATAGTTCTTTACCAAGATCTGATTATGAGTTATAAAATGGTAAAATGAATAAACATTCGCAATTCGAATTAGAGGGACTGTTCCTAAAGGCCCCAGCGAATTCTGAATTGGAATTACAGGATCTTTTGTAATGTTAATTGATTCTTTTATCCCATTGTGTATCACATTGTGATTGTGATATTTTACATCGTTGAATGGACCCATTCGAAAACAATTGGATGATGACAAAATTATCAACGATTGGAATCCCGTATTTCTATTCAACAACGTATGAATAGTTCTTTTATTTTGATTAAGGGGTTGTTGAATTATTGCCTTGGAATAAATCGAAGAAAACGGATTTATTTTTGTGCAATCTGATCCATTATCCGAGAACAATCCTGAGCCCGAGGGATCATTCCTTTTTCCGATATATGAAAAAGTGGATTTCAGCAAGTCGATTCTTAGTAAATGTCGAATCAAACCATTTACCCTTATTTCAACAAAGGAAGCACGGGCTTCTTGACTAGAAGAACTTTTTTTGTCTTGGTCCCAATTCAATACTAAACAAGTCCGAACTAATTGAATATTTGTATCAGAAATTCCTCGAATTGGTTTACCATTTCCATAAAGGATATAATTGACAACTCGAAGTTTCACATTATCCCTTTCCTGCAACAGATCCGGAGGGAAAAGTGTTCCTAAAGTTATACCGTCCGTTATTTCATATGTGACGACAGGCCGAACCAAAACAAAATACTTTTTCTTACTAGGTGTGATCCGTTGAACATAGATCCAATTTTCCCGTTTTTTCGATTCCTTAGAATTTCGTTTTCCTGTTCTTAGTGGTATCAAAACGCCGCTATGTCGGGATATCTTATCTGTCTCTCCGGGAAAATGGATATCTCCAGAAAAGATTTTAAGTTCAATTCTTTTTTTTTTTCTCTCCACTCGGACCAACCCGGCTACGCGGCTTCTCATATTTAAAGTAATTTGTGTATCTACCCCAATGATACTATTGTTCCGTACCATTATGGAAGAAGATCCGGGTAATATATGCACTTCCTCGGGAATGAAAAAAAATGGATCGACTTTCATTTGGTATTTTGGACTAAATTCCTTGCCTCCTCGATACTCAATCAAATCCTCTTTTTTGACGATTGAATGCATTTCTAGAGTCCCATATTTAGTAATGCCCGAACTCTTTCTTCTGTATCTAGGATCGTCCAAATAAGCAAGAATACTATTTCTACGGAAAATGCCGTTGATGGAGATTTCAATCAAGATATCTGAAGGGGGCGTTAGTCCGTTCTCGCGTTCTTGAATCGATTGGAGTGGGATGATGAATCTATTTCTTCGCCTCTTTGAGAATAAATCAGAATTCTGGTAGAGAAGGGTCGGATCTACGATATTACAACGACCAGTACATATAATTCGACTAAGGTCTGAATAATCAGGAATCCTATCTTCTTTTTTACCCGAAAAATCTGAAGTAAAGAATTTTTCTCTCAACTGATCATCCGTCCCTGAAAGGTGAAAACTCTTGACAGAACGAGAATTCGCACTCATTTGATCTTGATCCTTGTGGATCGAAAGTGAAACTACACTGGATCCGCGTGGCTCTCCTAATAATATCCATAAATGACTTGTTTTTGGTAATAGATGAACACTGCCGTATGTAAATTCGGGTGCATGATATACATCGGTGCTCCAGTGCATTTCTCCGCCTGAGTCAGAATAAATATGTTTTCGAATCTTCTCTTTAAAATTCAAAGTGGATGTTCCCGCGCGAATCTCGGCAATCACTTGTTCTGATTCTACATATTGATCGTTTTGAACTAAAAGAAAACTTTGGGATGGAATATTTACATTATGTCGAATATCTTCACTCTCAATAGTTACATACAAGTTTATAGAACAGAGAAGGGCGGGATGCCCATGGCGTGTACGTGTTGGATGAACTAAATCCTCATTGAATTTGATTTTTCCATTAGAAGGGGCTCGCACGTGTTCTGCAGTACCCCCTGTGAATACTCCACCGGTATGAAAAGTTCTTAATGTTAATTGAGTGCCCGGTTCTCCAATTGATTGGCCTGCAATAATACCTACAGCTTCTCCCAATTCAACCAGGTCGCCATGAGTAGGACTCCGGCCATAACATAATCGACAGATCCAAGATGCACTCCTACAAGTAAAGGGAGTTCGAATAGCTATTGGTTGTGCTTGAAAGGTTATGAATCGATTTACAAGTCCAATCCCAATGTCTTGATTTCTAGTGGCAATACAGCGTGT